AGAATAATGAATAGAAAAGAATAATGGCTTGGGTCGTGTATCTACGGCCAATCTAAGGTAGAGCAGAAGGTTCCATCGGAACAATTTTTTATTTTAGTTCAGGGTTCCTCGTCTCTTTTTTTTGAATTTAAAAAGGGGGGAGGGGGTGTGGGGAGAAATGACAAGAAGATATTGGAACATAAATTTAGAAGAGATGATGGAGGCAGGGGTTCATTTTGGCCATGGTACTAAGAAATGGAATCCTAAAATGGGACCTTATATCTCTGCAAAGCGTAAGGGTATTCATATTACAAATCTTACTAGAACTGCTCGTTTTTTATCAGAAGCTTGTGATTTGGTTTTTGATGCAGCAAGTAGAGGAAAACAATTCTTAATTGTTGGTACCAAAAATAAAGCAGCTGATTCAGTAGCATGGGCTGCAATAAGGGCCCGGTGTCATTATGTTAATAAAAAATGGCTCGGCGGTATGTTAACGAATTGGTCCACTACAGAAACAAGACTTCATAAGTTCAGGGACTTGAGAGTGGAACAAAAAACAGGAAGACGATTGAGTCTTCCAAAAAGAGACGCAGCTATGTTGAAAAGACAATTATCTCGTTTGCAAACATATCTGGGCGGGATTAAATATATGACAGGGTTACCCGATATTGTAATCATCGTCGATCAGCACGAAGAATATACGGCTCTACGAGAGTGTATCACTTTGGGAATTCCAACAATTTGTTTAATCGATACAAATTGTGACCCCGATCTAGCAGATATTTCGATTCCAGCGAATGATGACGCTATATCTTCAATCCGATTAATTCTTAACAAATTAGTGTTCGCAATTTGTGAGGGTCATTCTAGCTATATAAGAAATCCTTGATTAATAATAAGATAAAGAACTTACTTCGAAAATCCCATAGATTTATGGAATCGTTTACTATTTCTGAATTTCAAAAAAGAGATAAAAATAACCGGGGATATTCTGTTATTAGTTCGTATTCAAACTAGTAGTATTAGTTGGTATTCAAAATACCCGATTCAGGTGGGCAAAGAGATGGTTAATCCAAATAAATTTTTTACAGTTCAATTTTTTTCAGAGGGCAATATGAATGTTCTAGCAAACACACTAAAAGGGTTATACGATGTATCCGGTGTGGAAGTAGGCCAGCATTTCTATTGGCAAATAGGGGGTTTCCAAGTCCACGGCCAAGTACTTATTACTTCTTGGGTTGTAATTGCTATCTTATTAGGTTCGACCACTATAGCTGTTCGGAACCCACAAACCATTCCTAGCGGGGGTCAGAATTTCTTCGAATATGTTCTTGAATTCATTCGAGATGTCAGTAAAACTCAAATTGGAGAAGAATATGGTCCTTGGGTTCCTTTTATTGGAACTATGTTTCTATTTATTTTTGTTTCTAATTGGTCAGGAGCTCTTTTACCTTGGAAAATCATACAATTACCTCATGGGGAGTTAGCCGCACCCACGAATGATATAAATACTACTGTTGCTTTGGCTTTACTCACGTCAGTGGCATATTTCTATGCGGGTCTTACTAAAAAAGGATTAGGTTATTTCGGGAAATATATTCAACCAACTCCAATCCTTTTACCCATTAACATCTTAGAAGATTTCACAAAACCTTTATCGCTTAGTTTTCGACTTTTCGGGAATATCTTAGCTGATGAATTAGTCGTTGTTGTTCTTGTTTCTTTAGTACCTTCAGTGGTTCCTATACCTGTTATGTTCCTTGGATTATTTACAAGTGGTATTCAAGCTCTTATTTTTGCAACTTTAGCTGCAGCTTATATAGGTGAATCCATGGAGGGCCATCATTGAAATAGTCTTTTTTTTTTTCAAACCAATGGACCTTTGGCTCAACATAATTTACTTAGGGAATATACAATTACGCCATATACGATATAGAGTAATAGCGACAAAATTACGATAAAATTACGATATTAGAGAGTTGTAAAAAAAGGAAAGAGATCGAAAAGATCTTTTTCCTAAAGTTTCCTTCCGTCCACTTAATATGATACCCCCCAATGAATCTTCGATTTATATCTTTATATCCCATTATTCAATATTTCAATATTCAAATTCTTTTTTATTTGAATATTGAATAAGAATGCTGATAGTATATGTTTCTAACGTGTGATTAAATATTAAATAAAAAAAAGAGCGAAGGATTCCCGTTTCAGTTGATTTTATTCAACGATTGACCAAACGAAAATAATAATATAATAAATAACAAATTGCATGAACTTAGATCAATCAAATAATGATATTTCTATGCAATAATTTGAACTAACCAATTTGTCCATTTAGATTGGATACAGTGGAACAATGATAAAGAATAGAGAAGAGGGAAAATAATTTACAAAAAACGGAATTCATAAAAAAAATGGGTTGGTTCGGAGAGGATAGGTATATGTAATTGCATGGCTATAGCTAAGTCAACTCTTGTAGATATTTCGATAATTGATTCTTGAATACGATTGAATCTAAGATGAATGCTTGGTTTACATTATGGAAGAAAGACCTGTATATGTGATATTGACCGGTTATATATGAACTAAAGATATATTTCATTTGCCCTACTCCTATGAATTTAGATGGGGATTCCAATAGAAGTCCTTCCCCTTCCGTCTCCTTGTGACTGTGAATTGAATGAATAAACAAATCAAGAAAAAGATGGAAGAATTCAAATAACAGTTCGGAACCAAGAAGTGGAAGAGCGAAAGTCGTATGTATTCACAAAGACTCCGTGGATAGAAACTAAAAAAGAGATATCGAAGTAGTTCTGCTGATTCACTAATACTATTACTTCAACTCGAAGTTATTAGTTACTTCGACTGGATGAATCCTAGTGACAGAATAATTAAGTCATAATTGGTTGGTTGTATCATTAACCATTTCTTTTTTTGGTACGAGGGAACTTATAATGAATCCACTGATTTCTGCCGCTTCCGTTATTGCTGCTGGGTTGGCCGTAGGGCTTGCTTCTATTGGACCCGGAGTTGGTCAAGGGACTGCCGCGGGTCAAGCTGTAGAGGGTATCGCGAGACAGCCCGAGGCAGAGGGAAAAATACGAGGTACTCTATTGCTTAGTCTAGCTTTTATGGAAGCTTTAACAATTTATGGACTGGTTGTAGCATTAGCACTTTTGTTTGCGAATCCTTTTGTTTAATTTTAGAAATATGAAAAATACATATTTTATTGCTTTGGACTTGTCATTTGCTTTTTCGAATTATATCAAGATTTCACTCCTACAATTACTTATTCGTTGACAAAATAACTTACGGGAAGGGATGATTTGCGGATGAGGAATTAGTATACCGACTCGCTTTCATCCTTCCCGTTCGGAGTCCAGAGGAAACTAAGTATTGAAACAAGGGGGATAGTTCATAGAAATGAAATACCTTATAGGACAAATAAAAGAATAAATAAAAAAGAGGGGCGAAGTGATACAAAAAGAACTCTATTCGATTTTTGAGTCTATCAATTTAGTCTATCCATAAGAGGAGATCATATGAAAAATGTAACCGATTCCTTCCTTTCTTTCGGCCACTGGCCATCTGCCGGGAGTTTCGGGTTTAATACCGATATTTTATCAACAAATCTAATAAATCTAAGTGTAGTGCTTGGTGTATTGATCTTTTTTGGAAAGGGAGTGTGTGCGAGTTGTTTATTTCAAGAATAGGCTGGATCCAACCAGCTGTACCTTTTTTCTTATAACTAGGAAAAAAAAGAAAGGTGCATGATCTCGCGAATTACTTCGGACTAAAATAAATTAAGAATATGTAAGAACCATAGCATTTCGTGATTCATTGGTAAACCTACTTTGATTCTCTATCAACCAATAATGCGTGGCCCTTAGTATGGTTAAAGCAAACTGTTTGAAGTCTAGACGCAGCGTGGTACTCTTTCTACCACTCTATTAATATAGAGATGGTTCAAAATGAATATTTTATCGATAGAGAACACTCCTATCGATAAAATTATTTGAACCACTTATTGTACAAGTGGGCATTGCGCCCCTTTTATCCAATGCTGAATCGACAACCTATGTGTTATGTATAAGTAAGAATAATTTTTTGGATTTGAAGAAAAAGAAACAATTTTGCTGACAATTACATATTTTTTGTCAGAAGAGTCCTCTGAATATTTTGATCTGGCATTAGTTTATCTATTTTTTTTGAATATGAGCAAAGAAGAGAGGATAGGCTCATTACATTCAAAAAAAGATATGAGAATTTATTCTAAGTAATTGAGCGTGAGAGCCAAATGAATCGAAAGATTCGTGTTTGGTTCGGGAAGGGATTATGGAAGCTTTGAAATGAATGGAAAGATAATCTACTTTCATTAAGTGATTTATTAGATAATCGAAAACAGAGGATCTTGAATACTATTCGAAATTCAGAAGAACTCCGTGGAGGGGCCATTGAGCAGCTGGAAAAAGCCCGGACTCGCTTACGGAAAGTGGAAATGGAAGCAGATCGGTTTCGAGTGAATGGATACTCTGAGATAGAGCGAGAAAAGTTGAATTTAATTAATTCAACTTATAAGACTTTAGAACAATTAGAAAATTACAAAAATGAAACTATTCAATTTGAACAGCAAAGGGCGATTAATCAAGTCCGACAACGGATTTTCCAACAGGCCTTACGGGGAGCTCTAGGAACTCTGAATAGTTGTTTGAACAACGAGTTACATTTACGTACTATTAATGCTAATATTGGCATGTTAGGGTCAATGAAAGAAATAACTGATTAGTCTTTCTACTGTAGGCATTATTTTTTTTTTTTTCTTTTAAAAAAGAATTAAGAAATAGTCATGGTAACAATTCGAGCTGATGAAATTAGTAATATTATCCGTGAACGGATTGAACAATATAATAGAGAAGTAAAGATTGTAAATACTGGTACCGTGCTTCAAGTAGGTGATGGCATTGCTCGTATTCATGGTCTTGATGAAGTAATGGCGGGCGAATTAGTTGAATTTGAAGAGG